ATTACGTAGCTTAATGAAAGCATATCATTGAAGATGTTAAGATGGGCCCTAGAAAGCCCCGTGAACACAAAGGCTTGGTCCTGACTTTTCTGTCAGCTTTAGCTAGATTTATACATGCAAGTATCCGCATCCCCGTGAGAATGCCCTTGTTTTCCGCCCAGAAACCAAGGAGCTGGTATCAGGCACACCCCTTATTGAGCCCACGACGCCTTGTTCAGCCACACCCCCAAGGGACCTCAGCAGTGATAAACCTTAAGCTATAAGTGAAAACTTGACTTAGTTAAAGCTAAGAGGGCCGGTAAAACTCGTGCCAGCCACCGCGGTTATACGAGAGGCCCAAGTTGACAGACGCCGGCGTAAAGTGTGGTTAAGGAAAACTTTAAACTAAAGCCGAACGCCTTCAAAGCAGTCTGAATGCATTCGAAGGTACGAAGCCCCACCACGAAAGTGGCTTTATGACTCCTGATTCCACGAAAGCTAAGGAACAAACTGGGATTAGATACCCCACTATGCTTAGCCGTAAACATTGATAGAATATCACATAGATCTATCCGCCTGGGTACTACGGGCATTAGCCTAAAACCCAAAGGACTTGGCGGTTCTTTAGATCCCCCTAGAGGAGCCTGTTCTGTAACCGATACTCCCCGTTAAACCTCACCCTCTCTTGTTTTTCCCGCCTATATACCGCCGTCGTAAGCTTACCCTGTGAAGGAAATATATAGTAAGCAAAATCGGCACTGCCCAAAACGTCAGGTCGAGGTGTCGCGCATGAGAGGGGAAGAAATGGGCTACATTCCCTAATATTAGCGAACACGAATGATTGTAATGAAAACGTACATCTGAAGGAGGATTTAGCAGTAAGGGGAAAATAGAGTGTTCCCCTGAAGCCGGCTCTGAAGTGCGCACATACCGCCCGTCACTCTCCCCAAGCTCACAAGTTCTACATAACTAAAATGCTATTAATACGCGAAGGGGAGGCAAGTCGTAACATGGTAAGTGTACCGGAAGGTGCACTTGGACAAATATTAGAGTATAGCTAAAGTCATAGCCTTTCCCTTACACTGAAAAATTATCCGTTCAACCCGGGTTACTCTAATGCCAACCAGCTAGCCCACCCAACAAAAAACAACAGTCCAATATTAATAACCCCAAAGACACCCCCCTCCCCGCTTAATCAAACCATTTTACCCCCTCAGTATGGGCGACAGAAAAGGAACTACCGGAGCAATAGAGAAAGTACCGCAAGGGAATGCTGAAAAAGAAATGAAATAATTCAGTGAAGCCCAAAAAAGCAGAGATTACACCTCGTACCTTTTGCATCATGATTTAGCTAGTACCCCCCAAGCAAAGAGCACTTTAGTTTGGACCCCCGAAACTACGTGAGCTACTCCAAGACAGCCTATCAATAGGGCAAACCCGTCTCTGTGGCAATAGAGTGGGAAGATCTTTGAGTAGAGGTGACAGACCTACCGAACCTAGTTATAGCTGGTTGCCTGAGAATTGGATAAGAGTTCAGCCTCTAGGCTTCTCCCTTCAATCCCGGTACTTCACCACTACCGATATCTAAAGAAGCCTTGAGAGTTAATCAAAGGGGGAACAGCTCCTTTGACACAAAACACAACTTTCCCAGGAGGGTAAAGATCATAATTACTAAAGGGATATTGCCCTGGTGGGCTTAAGAGCAGCCACCCAAGCAGAAAGCGTTCAAGCTCAAGCATTTGACCTTACCCATATATTTCGATAACCATATCCTAACCCCCTAAGCACTATCAGGCCATCTCATGCATACATGAGAGTGCACATGCTAATATGAGTAATAAGAGAGTTCACCCCTCTCTCCTTGCACACGTGTATATCGGCTACGAACCCCCACCGAAACTTAACGGTCCCAAACAAAGAGGGTCCTGAACAACAAGTAACCAACTAGAAAAACATCCAATAAACAACCGTTAACCCAACACTGGTGTGCCTGTAAGGAAAGACTAAAAGAAAGAGAAGGAACTCGGCAAATATTAAAAGCCTCGCCTGTTTACCAAAAACATCGCCTCTTGCAAAAATAAGGAATAAGAGGTCCAGCCTGCCCTGTGACTATATGTTCAACGGCCGCGGTATTTTAACCGTGCGAAGGTAGCGTAATCACTTGTCTTTTAAATGGAGACCTGTATGAATGGCATTACGAGGGCTTAACTGTCTCCTTTTTCAAGTCAATGAAATTGATCTCCCCGTGCAGAAGCGGGGATAATTCCATAAGACGAGAAGACCCTATGGAGCTTTAGACACCAAGGCATATCATGTTACCTACCCCTAAACCCAGGGAATTAAACCTATTGAGCTATGCCCCTATGTCTTCGGTTGGGGCGACCACGGGGAAATAAAGAACCCCCGCGTGGAATGGGAGCACTTACTCCTACGACCAAGAGCTGCAGCTCTAACGAACAGAATTTTTGACCAATAAAGATCCGGCAATGCCGATCAACGGACCAAGTTACCCTAGGGATAACAGCGCAATCCCCTTTTAGAGCCCGTATCAACAAGGGGGTTTACGACCTCGATGTTGGATCAGGACATCCTAATGGTGCAGCCGCTATTAAGGGTTCGTTTGTTCAACGATTAAAGTCCTACGTGATCTGAGTTCAGACCGGAGTAATCCAGGTCAGTTTCTATCTATGACATGTTCTTTTCTAGTACGAAAGGACCAAAAAGAAGAGGCCCATGCTCAAAGCACGCCTCCCTCCTCCTATTGAAAACAACTAAAATAGGCAAAAGAGCATACCCCTTTATGCCGGAGATACACGGTATATTTGGTGTGGCAGAGCCCGGACATTGCAATAGGCCTAAGCCCTTTATACAGAGGTTCAACTCCTCTCTCCAACTATGATTAATCTTCTCATAACTCACATCCTTAACCCCCTAGCCTTCATTGTACCCGTCCTACTTGCTGTAGCTTTCCTCACCCTTATTGAACGAAAAGTACTGGGGTACATACAACTGCGAAAAGGGCCAAATATTGTAGGGCCCTATGGGCTCCTTCAACCCATTGCAGATGGAGTCAAACTATTTATTAAAGAACCCATTCGACCCTCCACCTCCTCCCCTGTCCTTTTCCTCTTGGCCCCAATACTTGCCCTAACCCTGGCCCTCACCCTCTGAGCCCCCTTGCCCCTCCCTTACCCTGTGACGGACATAAACTTAGGCATTTTGTTTATCCTCGCCCTCTCGAGCTTGGCAGTATATTCAATTCTTGGCTCAGGCTGAGCCTCAAATTCAAAATATGCTCTCATCGGAGCCTTGCGAGCTGTAGCCCAGACTATTTCCTACGAAGTCAGCCTGGGGCTTATCCTTCTGAACGCTATTATCTTCACGGGCGGCTTCACACTACAGACTTTCAACACTGCCCAAGAAGCTATTTGATTAGCCGTCCCCGCCTGACCCTTAGCCGCAATATGGTACATTTCAACCCTAGCGGAGACAAACCGAGCCCCCTTTGACCTAACTGAAGGGGAGTCTGAACTAGTCTCCGGCTTCAACATTGAGTATGCAGGAGGCCCCTTCGCCTTATTTTTCCTAGCAGAGTATGCAAATATTTTACTCATAAATACACTCTCCGCCACACTATTTCTTGGCGCCTCTCATATCCCAACAATACCAGAGCTAACCACCACTAACCTAATGATTAAGGCAGCCCTCCTCTCAATGGTTTTTCTCTGAGTTCGAGCGTCCTACCCCCGATTCCGATACGATCAACTCATGCATCTTATTTGAAAAAACTTTCTCCCCCTGACATTAGCCCTAGTGATTTGACACCTCGCACTCCCCATCGCATTTGCAGGCCTGCCCCCTCAGCTATAGCCCCGGACTCGTGCCTGAAACCTAAGGGCCACTTTGATAGAGTGTACTATGGGGGTTAAAGTCCCCCCGACTCCTTAGAAAGAAGGGACTCGAACCCTAACTTAAGGGCTCAAACCCCTTCGTGCTTCCACTTACACCACTTCCTAGTAAGATCAGCTAATTAAGCTTTTGGGCCCATACCCCAAACACGTTGGTTAAAATCCCTCTCTTACTGATGAACCCGTACATTTTGGCCACCCTCCTTTTCGGCCTAGGCCTAGGAACCACGATTACATTTGCAAGCTCCCATTGACTCCTCGCATGAATGGGCCTTGAAATAAACACCCTCGCCATTATCCCCCTAATAGCACAAAACCATCATCCGCGGGCGGTTGAAGCAACCACTAAGTATTTTCTGACCCAGGCCACTGCAGCTGCTATGTTACTATTTGCCGGCACCACCAATGCTTGATTTACCGGTCAATGAAGTATTGAGCAAATGACACACCCTCTTCCCACCACTATGATGATTCTTGCACTCGCACTAAAGATTGGACTGGCCCCCGTCCACACCTGACTACCTGAAGTCCTCCAGGGCCTAGACCTCACTACAGGGCTTATCCTTTCCACCTGGCAAAAACTCGCCCCTTTTGCCCTCCTCGTACAAATTTCCCCCGAAAACTCGGCCCTCCTAATTACGCTTGGCCTAACCTCCACCCTCGTAGGGGGCTGAGGCGGACTAAACCAAACCCAACTACGGAAAATCCTAGCCTACTCCTCAATCGCCCACCTCGGGTGAATGATCTTAGTACTACAGTTCTCCCCCTCCCTTACCCTTCTAACCCTCCTCACCTACCTAATTATGACATTCTCAACTTTCCTAGTGTTCAAACTAAATAAGGCAACAAACATTAATGCCCTTGCTACCTCTTGAACGAAAGCCCCCGCACTAACAGCCCTCACCCCCTTGATCCTCCTTTCACTAGGAGGTCTCCCCCCACTTACGGGCTTTATACCAAAATGACTTATTTTACAAGAGCTCTCCAAACAAGACCTCGCCCCTGTAGCAACCCTTGCCGCCCTCACCGCCCTCCTCAGCCTCTACTTTTACCTGCGGCTCTCTTATGCCATGACCCTAACCATATCCCCTAATAATTTATCTGGCACTACACCCTGACGTCTTTCCTCCATTCAACTAACCCTCCCCTTAGCTATCTCCCTGGTGGCCACCCTCTCCCTTTTACCCCTTACCCCAGCCGCGGCAACAATCCTTACCCTCTAAGGAACTTAAGATTGAACAGTCTCAGGACCTTCAAAGTCCTAAGCGGGAGTTAGAACCTCTCAGTCCCTGATAAGGCCTGCGGGATACTACCCCACATCTCCTGCATGCAAAACAGACACTTTAATTAAGCTAAAGCCTTCCTAGACCGGCAGGCCTCGATCCTACAATCTCTTAGTTAACAGCTAAGCGCCCAAACCAGCGAGCATCAGTCTACCTTTCCCCGCCTTTTAAAAAAGGGAGGCGGGGAAAGCCCAGGCAGGGCGTTAACCTGCTCCTTAAGGTTTGCAACCTTATATGCAATGCACCTCCGGGCTTGATAGGAAGAGGACTTAAACCTCTGTATATGGGGCTACAAACCACCGCTTTTCTCTCAGCCATCCTACCTGTGGCAATCACACGTTGATTTTTCTCGACCAACCATAAAGACATTGGTACCCTTTATCTAGTATTTGGTGCATGAGCAGGTATAGTAGGCACCGCCCTAAGCCTGCTTATCCGAGCTGAACTAAGCCAGCCGGGCTCCCTCCTCGGCGATGATCAAATTTATAATGTAATTGTTACGGCGCATGCCTTTGTAATAATTTTCTTTATAGTCATACCTATCATAATTGGAGGCTTTGGAAACTGACTAATTCCTCTAATGATCGGGGCCCCTGACATAGCATTCCCCCGAATAAACAACATAAGCTTTTGACTTCTCCCTCCCTCTTTCCTGCTACTTCTTGCCTCTTCTGGGGTTGAAGCCGGCGCCGGAACTGGGTGAACAGTATACCCTCCCCTGTCCGGAAACCTCGCCCACGCCGGAGCATCCGTTGACCTAACTATTTTTTCCCTTCACCTAGCAGGAATTTCCTCGATCCTGGGGGCCATTAATTTCATCACAACAATTATTAACATGAAGCCCGCAGCCATTTCCCAATACCAAACACCCCTATTTGTATGGGCCGTTCTAATCACGGCCGTCCTGCTTCTGCTGTCCCTCCCCGTCCTCGCTGCTGGAATTACAATACTCCTCACAGACCGAAATCTAAACACAACCTTCTTTGATCCTGCAGGAGGGGGTGACCCAATCCTCTACCAACACCTCTTCTGATTCTTCGGTCACCCCGAAGTTTATATTCTTATTCTTCCCGGCTTCGGAATAATTTCCCATATTGTTGCTTACTATTCCGGTAAAAAGGAACCTTTTGGGTATATGGGCATGGTCTGAGCTATAATGGCTATTGGCCTACTAGGCTTCATTGTATGAGCCCATCATATGTTCACGGTAGGTATAGACGTAGACACACGAGCCTACTTTACATCCGCAACCATAATTATTGCAATTCCAACTGGTGTCAAAGTCTTTAGCTGGCTCGCAACCCTGCACGGGGGTGCCGTTAAATGAGAGACCCCCCTCTTATGGGCCCTCGGCTTCATTTTCCTCTTCACAGTTGGAGGACTCACAGGTATTATTTTAGCTAACTCCTCCCTGGACATTGTACTCCACGACACATATTATGTCGTAGCCCACTTCCATTACGTTCTATCCATAGGCGCTGTCTTTGCTATTGTTGCTGGCTTCGTACACTGATTCCCCCTATTCTCAGGGTACACTCTACACAATACATGAACCAAAATCCATTTTGGGATTATGTTTGCAGGTGTTAATCTTACATTTTTCCCCCAACATTTCCTAGGCCTAGCTGGGATACCCCGACGGTACTCAGACTACCCCGACGCCTACGCCCTTTGAAATACGGTTTCCTCTATTGGGTCGCTCGTCTCCCTAGTAGCAGTAATTATGTTCCTATTCATTATCTGAGAAGCATTTGCCGCCAAACGTGAAGTTCTGGCAGTAGAGCTTACCACAACCAACGTAGAGTGACTGCACGGCTGCCCTCCTCCTTATCATACATTCGAGGAGCCAGCATTTGTTTTAGTCCAAGCAGACTAACGAGAAAGGGAGGGATCGAACCCCCGTATGTTGGTTTCAAGCCAACCACACCAACCACTCTGTCACTTTCTTCATAAGACACTAGTTAAATTATACCGTTGCCTCGTCAAGGCAGCCTTGTGGGTTGAAGTCCCACGTGTCTTGAATAAGTAATGGCACATCCCTCACAACTAGGTTTCCAAGATGCAGCTTCACCTCTCATAGAAGAACTTCTCCACTTTCACGACCACGCCCTAATAATTATTTTCCTAATTAGCGCTATGGTACTTTATATCATTGTGGCTATAATTTCAACTAACCTCACTGATATATATATTTTAGACTCCCAAGAAATTGAGATCATCTGAACAGTTCTTCCGGCTATTATTCTTATCCTCATCGCCCTCCCCTCCCTTCGTATCCTCTACCTTATAGATGAAATCAACGACCCCCACCTAACAATTAAAGCGGTGGGCCACCAATGATACTGAAGCTATGAGTACACAGACTATGAGGACTTAGGTTTCGACTCTTATATAATCCCCACCCAAGACCTAACCCCCGGCCAATTCCGGCTACTTGAGGCAGACCACCGAATAGTAATTCCAGTTGAGTCCCCCATTCGAATCCTCATCTCCGCTGAAGACGTGCTTCACTCCTGGGCCGTCCCCTCTCTCGGCATTAAAATAGACGCAGTCCCAGGTCGACTAAACCAAACAGCCTTTATTGCAGCCCGCTCAGGAGTCTTTTACGGCCAATGCTCTGAAATCTGTGGCGCTAATCACAGCTTTATACCTATCGTAGTTGAAGCAGTCCCACTAGAACACTTTGAAAACTGGTCCTCTTTAATGCTCGAAGACACTTCGCTAGGAAGCTAAACTGGGTTCAGCATTAGCCTTTTAAGCTAAAAACTGGTGGCTCCCAATCACCTCTAGCGACATGCCACAAACCATACCCGCACCCTGATTTTATTGTCTCGCATGCGTTTGATGCGTGTTCCTCTCCGCCATTGTTCCCAAATTAATTACCCAAAAATTCCCCAATAAATTTCCTGCAAAAGTAGTAAAAAAAGCCAGCCTAAAACCGGGAGACTCCGAGTGACCTTGGCATTAAGCCTTTTCGACCAGTTCGAGTCCCCAGTCTATTTAGGCATCCCTTTAATTGTACTAGCCCTTATTCTTCCAGCCGTTATTCTGCCTACCCCTACACCCCGATGACTGGAAAACCGATTATTAGCTACCCAAAACTGATTCATTGGACAATTTACACACCAAGTTTTTCTACCCGTAGGTGTACCCGGTCACAAATGAGCCGTAATTCTTGCCTCCCTAATGCTATACCTGACTTCCCTAAACATACTAGGCCTTCTTCCCTATACCTTCACCCCCACAGCACAACTATCTATTAATTTGGCTCTCGCATTCCCCCTCTGACTTGCCACAGTGATTATTGGGCTACGAAATCAGCCAACCCAAACCTTTGGACACCTTCTTCCAGAAGGAACCCCCACTCCTCTAATCCCCATCCTAATTATTATTGAAACAATTAGCCTCTTTATTCGTCCAGTAGCCCTCAGCGTACGGCTAACAGCCAACCTTACAGCCGGACATCTCCTAATTCATCTTATTGCCATGGCCGTCGCCGTCCTCCTACCCCTCATACCCGTTGTTGCCATCCCCACAGCAATCTTGTTGCTTCTACTGATGCTTCTAGAAATTGCAGTCGCTGTGATCCAGGCCTACGTCTTTGTACTTCTTTTAAGCCTATACCTCCAAGAAAACGTCTAATGGCCCATCAAGCACACGCATATCACATAGTCGATCCTAGCCCCTGACCCTTAACAGGCGCAATTGCTGCCTTATTAATAACCTCAGGCCTTGCTATCTGATTTCATTTTCATTCCACAACATTAATAACTGTTGGAACAGCCCTCCTCCTTCTCACTATGTACCAGTGATGACGAGATATCATTCGAGAAGGGACCTACCAAGGACACCATACGCCCCCCGTCCAAAAAGGCCTCCGATTTGGGATAATCCTTTTTATTACCTCCGAAGTGTTCTTCTTCTTAGGGTTTTTCTGGGCCTTTTATCACGCCAGCCTCGCCCCAACCCCAGAACTAGGGGGCTGCTGACCACCCACGGGCATTACCACCCTCGACCCCTTCGAAGTACCACTGCTAAACACCGCAGTCCTTCTCGCATCCGGAGTGACAGTGACCTGAGCCCACCACAGCATTATAGAAGGGGCCCGAAAACAAACAATTCAATCCCTAACATTAACGATTCTCTTAGGCTTCTATTTTACTTTCCTCCAAGCTTTAGAGTATTACGAAGCCCCCTTCACAATCGCAGACGGAGTCTATGGCTCAACATTTTTCGTAGCCACAGGCTTCCATGGGCTCCATGTTATTATTGGCTCCACATTCTTGGCGGTCTGCCTGCTCCGTCAAATACAATACCACTTTACATCTGATCATCATTTCGGATTCGAAGCAGCTGCCTGATACTGACACTTCGTAGACGTTGTCTGACTATTCCTTTACGTCTCCATCTACTGATGAGGCTCTTAATCTTTCTAGTATTAACGTCAGTATGAGTGACTTCCAATCACCAGGTCTTGGTTAAACCCCAAGGAAAGATAATGAACCTCGTCACAACAATTATTGCAATTGCCATCGCACTCTCCACTATTCTGGCCCTTGTATCCTTCTGACTGCCCCTAATAACGCCCGACCACGAAAAGCTCTCCCCCTACGAATGCGGGTTTGACCCCTTAGGTTCAGCCCGTCTGCCCTTCTCCCTCCGCTTCTTCCTTATCGCTATTCTTTTTCTCCTCTTTGATCTAGAAATCGCCCTCCTTCTTCCCCTTCCCTGGGGGGATCAATTACCCTCACCACTCACTACATTCTTCTGAGCCTCTGCCATCTTAGTCCTCCTAACACTAGGCCTAATCTATGAGTGAGTACAAGGAGGCCTAGAATGAGCCGAATAGGCTATTAGTTTAAGAAAAACACTTGATTTCGGCTCAAGAGCTTGTGGTTAAATTCCATAATTACCTGTATGACCCCTGTTCACTTTACCTTTACAACGACCTTCATGTTAGGACTCGCTGGTCTCGCCTTTCACCGAACTCATCTTCTCTCAGCTCTTTTATGTTTAGAAGCCATAATGCTTTCCCTCTTTATTGCCTTGTCAATCTGAACCTTACAACTAGGCTCAACTAACTTTTCAGCCTCCCCCATGCTCCTACTAGCTTTCTCTGCCTGCGAAGCAAGCGCAGGCCTTGCTCTTCTGGTAGCCACAACCCGCACCCACGGAAGCGACCGACTACAAAGCCTGAATCTTCTACAATGCTAAAAATTCTTATCCCCACACTTATACTTATTCCCACAACATGACTAGTCCTCCCAAAATGACTCTGGGTAACAACCCTAGCCCACAGCCTCGTTATCGCACTAGTCAGTTTAACTTGACTAGACAATCTTTCGGAAACGGGTTGGACCTCGCTTAACCCCTACATAGCCCTAGACCCCCTCTCAACCCCTCTTCTAGTTCTTACCTGCTGACTTCTGCCACTAATAATTTTAGCTAGCCAAAACCACACCTCCTCAGAACCCCTCAGTCGCCAACGAATGTATATTACACTACTAACATCCCTGCAAATCTTCCTAATTATAGCCTTTGGCGCCACCGAAGTCATTATGTTCTACGTCATATTTGAAGCTACCCTCATCCCAACTTTGGTTATTATTACCCGCTGAGGAAACCAAACAGAGCGCCTAAATGCAGGAACTTATTTCTTATTTTATACATTAGCGGGCTCCCTCCCCCTTCTCGTAGCCCTCCTCCTCCTACAAAATAATACAGGGACATTGTCCCTCCTGACCCTCCAGTTCTCCACCCCCCTACAGCTAGTGTCTTGCGCAGACAAAATATGATGGGCTGGCTGCCTCCTGGCATTTCTAGTCAAAATGCCCCTGTACGGGGTCCACTTATGGCTCCCCAAAGCACACGTAGAGGCCCCTATTGCAGGCTCAATAATTCTTGCAGCCGTACTCCTAAAACTAGGGGGCTACGGAATAATGCGAATGATGACCATGCTAGAGCCCCTAACCAAGGAACTCAGCTACCCCTTTATTGTATTTGCCCTCTGAGGCGTAATTATGACGGGCTCAATTTGCCTCCGCCAAACCGACTTAAAATCCCTAATTGCTTATTCATCAGTAAGCCATATAGGCCTCGTTGCAGGGGGCATCCTCATCCAGACACCCTGAGGTTTTACAGGAGCCCTTATTCTGATGATTGCACACGGACTAACGTCCTCCGCCTTGTTCTGCCTAGCAAACACTAATTATGAACGCACCCACAGCCGAACAATACTCTTAGCCCGAGGCTTGCAAATGGCCCTCCCCCTTATGACAACCTGGTGATTCCTTGCCAGCCTTGCCAACCTTGCCCTTCCCCCCCTCCCTAATCTTATAGGAGAACTTATAATTATTACCTCTTTATTTAACTGGTCCCCCTGAACCCTGTTATTAACAGGAGCCGGGACACTAATTACTGCCGGTTACTCCCTCTACATGTTCTTAATGACACAACGGGGCCCCCTCCCCGCACACATTATTGCCCTAGACCCCTCCCACTCTCGAGAACATCTAGTTATTGTTCTTCACCTGCTCCCTCTTGCCCTCCTTATCCTCAAACCCGAGCTAATTTGAGGCTGAACCTGCTGTTAATATAGTTTAATATAAAACATTAGACTGTGGCTCTAAAAACAGGGGTGAAACCCCCCTTATTTACCGAGAGAGGCTCGCCAGCAACGGAGACTGCTAATTTTCGTGTCCTTGGTTGGACCCCAAGGCTCACTCGTTATTGAGCTCCTAAAGGATAACAGCTCATCCGCTGGTCTTAGGAACCAGAAACTCTTGGTGCAAATCCAAGTAGCAGCTATGCACCCCACCTCCTTAATAATAACAACAAGCCTGATAACCATCTTCTTACTTCTAGCATACCCTGTTCTAACAACCCTCTCCCCTGCCCCCCGAGCCGCCGACTGAGCTCTTACACAAGTTAAAGCCGCAGTAAAACTGGCATTCTTCGTTTCCTTACTCCCGCTATTCTTATTTATAAACGAAGGGGTAGAAGCAATCATCACCAGCTGAAACTGAATAAACACTCTCACCTTTGATGTAAACCTTAGCCTAAAGTTCGATCACTACTCTATTATCTTTGTCCCTATTGCACTTTACGTAACATGGTCTATTCTAGAGTTCGCAGCATGATATATGCACGCGGACCCCTTCGTGAACCGATTCTTTAAATACCTCCTAGTTTTCCTCATCGCAATGATTGTTCTAGTAACAGCAAACAATATGTTTCAACTCTTTATTGGTTGAGAAGGGGTAGGCATTATGTCGTTCCTCCTTATTGGCTGATGATACGGACGAGCCGATGCCAACACAGCCGCCCTACAAGCAGTAGTATATAACCGAGTTGGGGATATCGGGCTCATCCTTGCCATAGCATGAATGGCAACCAACCTAAATTCATGAGAAATACAGCAAATATTTGTAACTGCCAAGAACTTTGACCTGACCCTGCCCCTCCTTGGACTAATTGTTGCTGCCACCGGCAAATCAGCCCAATTTGGCCTTCACCCCTGGCTTCCCTCTGCCATAGAGGGCCCTACACCGGTATCTGCCCTATTACACTCCAGCACCATGGTCGTAGCAGGCATTTTTCTTCTGATCCGAATAAGCCCCCTTATTGAAAACAACCCAGCAGCCCTAACCCTTTGCCTGTGTCTAGGCGCCCTCACAACCCTATTTACTGCCACCTGTGCCCTCACCCAAAACGATATCAAAAAAATCGTTGCATTCTCAACATCGAGCCAGCTGGGGCTCATAATAGTAACGATTGGGCTAAATCAACCTCAACTCGCCTTCCTTCACATCTGTACACACGCTTTCTTCAAAGCAATACTCTTCCTTTGCTCCGGCTCAATCATCCACAGCCTGAACGATGAACAAGACATTCGTAAAATAGGGGGCATGCATCACCTCACCCCTGTTACCTCCTCCTGCCTCACCATCGGCAGCTTAGCCCTCACAGGAACTCCTTTCCTAGCCGGATTCTTTTCCAAAGACCCCATCATCGAAGCACTAAACACATCACACCTTAACGCCTGAGCCCTTACACTTACCCTCCTCGCTACCTCCTTCACAGCCGTATACAGCCTCCGCGTTGTATTCTTCGTATCTATGGGCCACCCCCGATTCAACACTTTCTCCCCTATTAACGAAAACAACCCAATAGTTGTTAATCCCATTAAACGATTAGCCGTCGGCAGCATTATTGCAGGTCTCTTAATCACCTCTAATGTTATTCCCCTAAAAACGCCAGTCATGTCCATACCCCCTCTATTGAAACTAGCAGCCCTTACCGTTACAATCCTAGGACTTATGGTTGCTTTAGAACTTGCATCCCTAACAAACAAGCAACTTAAGACTACCCCTACACTTGCGCCCCATCACTTTTCCAACATGCTAGGCTTCTTCCCCCCAATCATTCACCGTTTTACACCAAAACTCAACCTGGTCCTAGGTCAAACAATTGCCAACCAACTAATCGACCAAACCTGACTAGAAAAGGCCGGCCCCAAAGCCCTGGTCTCATCCAACATCCCCCTCATTACCACAACAAGCAACGCCCAACAAGGTATAATTAAAACATACCTTGCCTTATTCCTTCTTACCCTAACTTTCGCCGCCCTCCTAGTCTCTTATTAAACCGCTCGGACCGTCCCCCGCTCCATTCCCCGAGTTAACTCTAGCACTACAAACAACGTAAGCAACAAAACCCAAGCACTAATTACCAACATTCCCCCACCAAGTGAGTATATTAACGCTACCCCTCCCGTATCCCCCCGGAACACTGAAAACTCCTCCATGTCATCCGAAGGCACTCAAGACGCCTCGTATCACCCCCCTGATAAAACCCCACAAACCAGAATAACACCTACCATGTATACTCCCATATATATTACGACACTTGGGCTTCCCCAGCTCTCAGGGTATGGCTCAGCAGCCAAGGCTGCTGAATAAGCAAACACAACTAATATCCCCCCTAGATAAATTAAAAATAGAACTAATGATAAAAAAGAGCCCCCGTAGCCTACTAAAACCCCACACCCCATCCCCGCTACAACCACTAAACCTAGGGCAGCAAAGTAAGGAGACGGATTAGAGGCAACCGCCACTAACCCTAATACTAAACCAAACAAAAACAGACACATCATATAAGTCATAATTCCCGCCAGGATTTTAACCTGGGCCGATGGCTTGAAAAACCACAGTTGTTATTCAACTACAAGAACCCTAATGGCAAATCTCCGAAAGACTCACCCACTGCTAAAAATTGCAAACGACGCATTAGTTGACCTCCCAACTCCCGCTAACATCTCAGTTTGATGAAACTTTGGCTCACTCCTAGGCCTCTGCCTAGGCGCCCAAATCCTTACAGGCTTGTTCCTCGCAATACACTACACCCCTGATGTTGAATCCGCCTTTGCCTCCGTCGCACACATCTGCCGAGACGTTAACTTCGGATGACTAATCCGAAACCTCCACGCAAACGGAGCATCATTCTTCTTCATCTGCCTCTACTTTCACATTGGCCGTGGCCTTTACTACGGCTCATACCTCTACAAAGAGACATGAAACATTGGAGTAGTACTTTTCCTCCTCGTAATGATAACCGCATTCGTTGGCTACGTCCTCCCCTGAGGACAAATGTCCTTCTGAGGTGCCACTGTCATCACAAATCTCTTATCTGCCGTTCCCTATGTAGGCACCACACTTGTCGAATGAATCTGAGGCGGCTTCTCAGTAGATAACGCCACCCTTACCCGATTTTTCGCCTTCCACTTCCTCCTCCCCTTTATCGTTGCAGCCATGGCAATCCTTCACCTACTGTTCCTCCATGAAACAGGGTCAAACAATCCAATTGGCCTAAACTCAAATACAGACAAAATTTCCTTCCACCCCTACTTCTCTTACAAAGACCTCCTGGGCTTCGCAGTTATGTTAACACTACTTGCCTCCCTGGCACTGTTTTCCCCCAACCTCCTTGGAGACCCAGACAACTTCACACCCGCCAACCCAATGGTAACCCCTCCCCATATTAAGCCTGAATGATACTTCCTATTTGCGTACGCCATCCTCCGCTCAATTCCGAACAAGCTAGGAGGAGTACTAGCCCTTCTCGCCTCCATCCTTATTCTCATAGTAGTTCCCCTCCTACATACATCAAAACAACGTGCCCTAACATTCCGTCCCGTGTCCCAATTCCTATTCTGAACCCTCGTCGCAGATGTAGCCATCCTCACATGGATTGGAGGTATGCCCGCAGAACAACCCTTCATTATCATCGGCCAAGTCGCATCCTTGCTCTACTTCTCCCTATTCCTGATCTTTTTCCCACTTGCAGGGTGGGCAGAAAACAAGGTCCTTGGATGATCATGCATTAGTAGCTCAGTGTCAGAGCGCCGGTCTTGTAAACCGGATGCCGGAGGTTAAAATCCTCCCTTTTGCTCAAAGAAAGGAGATTCCAACTCCTGCCCCTAACTCCCAAAGCTAGGATTCTGAACTAAACCATTCTTTGCTCTATATATATATATACATATATGTATTATCACCATACATTTATATTAACCATATAATCAATAGTACATGGGGACAAACATGTACTATAACCATATATTGTACTTAACCATATTTGTTTAGTACATATAATACTAAGGGGTACATAAAGCATAACATCTTATAATCTTACATTACAATTCACAGGGACAGTCCCAGATTTAAGACCGAGCACAATTAACCCATATGTCTAGATATACCAAGAACCTGACATCCTATTAATTCTCGGATATTAGATGCAGTAAGAGCCTACCATCCAGCTCATTTCTTAATGCACACGGTTATTGAAGGTGAGGGGCAATAACTGTGGGGGTTTCACTTAGTGAATTATTCCTGGCATTTGGTTCCTACTTAAGTCCATTTATTGATATTATTCCCCATTCATTCATTGGCGCTTGCATAAGTTAATGGTGTACAACATACGACTCGTTACCCACCAAGCCGAGCGTTCTTTCCAGTGAGCAACTGGTTCTCTTTTTTTTTTAGCCTTTCACTTGACATTTCAGAGTGCACACGGTAATGGTTTTTAAGGTTGAACATTTCTTTAATGTAAGAAAACGGTAATATTAACGATAACCACATAAAAAGATATCAGGAGCATAAGTACTAGTCACCCCTGGAGTATCTAATAGGTTGCCCCCCTTTGGTTTTTACGCGTTAAACCCCCCTACCCCCCTAAACTCCTGAGATCTCTAATACTCCTGTAAACCCCCCGTAAACAGAATAGACCCCAGATTTAGGGTTACCCACACAACATACAACATGTACATATACATTATTGTAAATAATGTACATGATTGCGTAACTTATTAAAAATTCATGCCTGAGAAGATTGAAAGGGGCCTCCCTAATGAGCGGGAAGGCACTAACCACATTCACCTTTAGTCAAAATATAATATATACATTATTGTAAATAATGTACATG